GCATTGGCGCGCGTGTAAACGAGGTGCTCTACCTAACTGAGCTATAGCCCTTGTGCTTGTGATACATATATTATCATGTCAATAATGTCTTGTCAAGATGAATATTACACGACTCAACTTTCTGTTATCTCTTTGATCAGTATTGGTTATAAATTATTGCTTATAAAAAATATTACATTTATAATCCATCGATGTGACGGAGCCCGTTTCTTTACTCTTTGTGATGATAAGTGACCTACTTAACTCAGTGGTTAGAGTATCGCTTTCATACGGCGGGAGTCATTGGTTCAAATCCAATAGTAGGTAGAACTCATTCGATATCAGACTCTAGGTATCTAATAAATTTTTCTACTTTCAATATTAAAAATATTAATATTGATTTTTGATCTTTTCCATTCCACTTATGATTCTATTCAATTGGCAAAAAAAGGGGTGTATAAAAAGAACTTCTGTAGAAACAGAAGTTCTTTTTTTATTCGGACACACCAACTAGTTATAGTTACGAAATAACATTGATAGCCTCCACTCGGGCCCTAGCTCGTCTGAGAGCTAGATTTGCCTCAATTATTTGTCTCTTGCCGTCCGCTTTCCGCAAGTTTGCTTCTGCTAGTTCAAGAGTTTGCTGAGCTTCTTCTAGATCAATGTCACTACCCTTCTCCGCATCATTTACTAAAATGGTAATCTCATTATTGCCTATTCTAGCAAAACCACCCATCAGAGCCATCGTTACCCATTGGTCGTTAAGGCGTATTCTCAAAATACCGATATCAACAGCTGTGGCAATAGATGCGTGATTTGGTAATACGCCAATTTGTCCACTATTAGTAGATAAAACGATTTCTTTCACTTCTGAATCCCAAACAATTCGATTCGGGGTCAGTACACAAAGATTTAAGATCATTTCTTCAAATTACTCTCCGTTTCTAAGTTCGTAGCCTTCGCAGTAGCTTCATCAATGTTACCTACCAAATAAAAGGCCTGTTCGGGAAGACTATCTAATTCTCCGGAAAGGATCAATTTAAACCCTCTAATTGTTTCTGCTAGGCCGACATATTTTCCCGGAGAACCAGTAAATACTTCGGCTACAAAAAAGGGTTGTGATAAGAAACGTTCAATTTTTCTTGCTCTTGCTACAGTTAAACGATCGTCTTCGGATAATTCGTCCAACCCCAGGATAGCTATAATATCCTGAAGCTCCTTGTAACGTTGTAAAGTTTGCTTAACTCTTTGCGCAGTTTCATAATGTTCTTCACCAACAATTTTGGGTTGGAGCATAGTTGACGTTGAATCTAAAGGATCTACTGCCGGATAGATACCTTTAGCAGCTAATCCTCTTGATAGTACAGTAGTAGCGTCTAAATGTGCAAATGTCGTGGCAGGAGCGGGGTCGGTCAAATCGTCCGCCGGTACATAAACTGCTTGAATAGAAGTTATGGATCCTTCTTTGGTAGAAGTAATTCTTTCTTGTAAAGAACCCATTTCGGTACTAAGAGTGGGTTGATAACCTACAGCGGAAGGCATTCTACCCAGCAAGGCGGATACTTCGGATCCTGCTTGGACGAAACGGAAGATGTTGTCAATAAATAGAAGTACGTCTTGCTCATTAACATCTCGGAAATATTCCGCCATAGTTAGGGCGGTCAACCCAACTCTCATACGAGCTCCCGGCGGTTCATTCATTTGACCATAGACTAGAGCCACTTTTGATTCTCCAATATTTGCTTCATTAATTACTCCAGATTCTTTCATTTCCATGTAAAGATCATTTCCTTCCCGAGTACGTTCACCTACTCCGCCAAATACGGATACACCCCCATGAGCTTTTGCAATGTTGTTGATTAATTCCATAATTAGTACTGTTTTACCTACTCCAGCCCCTCCGAATAGCCCAATTTTCCCTCCGCGACGATAAGGGGCTAAAAGATCCACGACTTTAATTCCTGTTTCAAAAATCGATAATTTTGTATCTAACTGTATAAAGGCGGGCGCCGATCTATGAATAGGGGATGTTGTGCGCGTATCTACAGGACCTAAATCATCAATGGGTTCTCCCAATACGTTAAAAATTCGGCCTAGGGTCGTCCCGCCAACGGGAACACTTAGAGGAGCCCCTGTGTCAACCACTTGCATTCCTCTCGTTAGACCATCTGTAGCACTCATAGCTACAGTTCGAACTCGATTATTTCCCAATAATTGCTGTACTTCACAAGTCACATTAATTTGTTGACCGATAGTATCTCGACCTTTAACTATGAGAGCGTTGTAAATATTAGGCATTTTGCCGGGGGGGAAAGCTACATCCAACACCGGGCCAATGATTTGAACGATACGTCCCAGGTTTTTGTTTTCCGGCGCGGAAACCCCAGGATCCGAAGTAGTAGGATTGATTATCATAATAATAAATAAAAAATATGTTGAAATTTTTTTTTCGAAAATTTGTGAATCTAAAATCAATGTTCAAAAGCAAGTTGCTCGATTAATTCAATAGATTAATTCAATA